AATGAATTGGCTTGTTCGAAAAAAGCCTTGTTCTTTGGAAGATCTATCTCGTGTCTGGTACTGCATGGTTCCACTCTGCAAGAAATTCTCTTGAAGCTCATCCTCTTTATGATAAATGATCCATTTGCCCCGAAATGACCCAGTCCAATAGGGAAATCCCAATTCAGTGGGCCTTTCGATACAATCAAATAGATTGCCACAAGGGCGCCATATTCTAGGAGCCCAAACTATGTGATTGAATAAATCCTCCTCTATCTGTTGCGGATCGAGGGCCCCTTCCCCTTCTTCAAACTCCGATTCGTATTTTTCATATAGAAATCTCTGATCAACGATAGAACAAGATCCATTTTGCATCATATCTAACTGATTCCTTGGTTCGGACCGAAGAAGTAATGTCACTCGATTATTATCAAACTGACTGCAATATTTTTCTGTCCGTGAGGATCCCGCCAGAGCCAGAGCGCCTTCTACTTCTAATAGTAATAATAGTAATAGGCCATGAACTAGATCAGAATCATTCTCAACGAATCCATAAGAAGTGATCCAATTTTTTTCATCGTGTCTGGATGAAGACCAAAGATCTTGAGCGACCGATCCGGCAGAACAACTCAAAAGATAAAGAAGTATCGTGAATTTCTTCATGCTCGTTCCAAGTTCGAAGTACCATTTGTACAAATAAGAATCCCCTCCCTTACATGATTTCTTCTTCATATAGATAGATATAGGATCTATGGGGCAATTACTTAGAAGTACATTTTGTGTAACAGCCCTTCCTATCTGATAGAAAAGGATCCCATGATCCTGAACCGATCTTATCTGGGATCGAAAATCCCAAGTTTTTCTATGAAGAGCTGATCTAATTGTATTAGTTTCTATAATGGATTTCTTCTGTGTAATACTAATTGATAGGGCCTCATTGATAAGTGCTACAAGATCTCGCGCATTGGAATCCATGGTTATGGACCCGAATCCGTTAGTATGGAACATCTTCTTTTCCAAGTGAAATCCCCTAGTATATGAAATAATGAAAAAGTGCTTTCGTTGTTGTGGAAGAAGAAGCCTTCGTATCTTAATGCATGTATTTAATTTCTTCGGAGCTATTAGAGCGGGATCCACTTTTTGGGGAATATGAGTCGAAGCAATAACAAGAATCTTTCCAGTGGAACATCTTTCACAATCCCTGGAGAGATAGTTCTCTAATAGACCGAGGGATAAGTAATTCGACTCATTCACATGCAGATCATGAATGTTTGGAATCCATATTATGCAAGGAGACATTGCTTTTGCTAATTCGAATTGAAGGGTGATATCAAATCGGTCTATTTTCGGCGTCATATACATAGTTAGCACATTCGTCATAGTTAGCAGCTCCGTATCAATATCAAGGTCATCATCAATATCGATATCGTCGCTATCATCAATATCGATATCGTCACTATCATCAATATCGATATCGTCACTATCATCAATATCGATATCATCAATAAGATAACCTTTAGGTTTGTCATCCAGGAACTTGTTCGGAAATACCGTAATGAAAGGAACATAGGAGTTTGTCGCTAGGTATTTGACCAAACAGGATCGTCCAGTTCCTATAGAACCTATCACTAAAATACCTCTAGAAGGGGATAGGGCTAAGCGGAGCGAAAAGGGTTTTCCATGAGGAGATGGGGAATGAAAACTATTAGCCCCACACGAGGTTTGTGAATAAGTGATTGTCTGATAATGAGCAAGGAATATCCGTCTTTCTGCTAAACAGGATCTATTGAACTCATAATTCATTAGATCCTTTTGATGAATGTCAACTAAGTATCGTAAGGAAATTGATCCCGGTTGTTCAATCATTTGATAACCAGAGTCATTCTTTGATAAATGATCACTATGAGTCAGACTCAATAGAATTTGATCAATCCTTTTTTCTGTCGTTAAGGTGGAGAACTGAACCAAGAATTCTCTTTCTTCATCATCAATCGAATCACTGTTCGCGACCCAGAATTCTATTTTCTCATCAATCCAATCACCGTTCACGTTTTTTCTTTTTCTTATCAATGAATAGATCTCTTTACTTGTACGACTTAGATGTCTCGTATTTCTCGAAAAAATGATTCGATTGATGGGATTTGGTATGATACTTACAAGATCGATGAGATTGATCTTCCAATATTTCTTCTTAGAACGTATTGATTTGACCCCATAAGCGGGACCACCACCCAATAGCATGTTGCCACCAGAAGCAGAACCCCGTATTTCTTCCAGAGAATCTCCTAATTGTTCCAGAACAACTAGAAAGAGATTCTTTAACCAGAAAGGATTCAGTTCAGATGTAGGATACCTATCCAGAAGTTTTCGAAATTCCATCATGTATGATGGAATCATCAAAGATTTGATCTTTTCTAACTCTGTCTGTAACTCGCTAGAGGCTCGGGAAACAAAGAGAAGATGTATACGAACGAGATATCCAGCAACAAGAAGAAGGAAAAAGATGGAATAGAGGAACTCC